AATTCGTTGGGCCCTTTAGGAACAGCTCTTCAAATTTCTACTTTTTCTTCTTTTTTATTTTACCATTGTATAACTCATAATCATATCTCATTAACTAACTATTTGAAACTTGAGCTTGACAATTTAAAACGGACTGTTCAAGTAATTCAAAGTAAATATTATTTAATGGATGAAAAGGGGGGAGTTTATAATCCCAATCCGTGCAGTAACATCATTTTGAACCCATTCAACTTGAATTGGGATTTTCTTCATCATAATTATGATGAAGAAAGATCCACAATAATTTGCTTGGGACAGCTTATTTTTGAAAATCTATGTATAGCCAAAAACGGACCACACCTAAAATCGGGTCAAGTTATAATTGTTCAAGTCGACTCGCTAGTAATAAGATCCGCTAATCCTTATTTGACCACTTCAGGAGCAACTCTTCATGGTCATTATGGAAAAATCCTTTGCGAAGGCGATACATTAGTTACATTTATATATGAAAAATCAAGATCTGGTGATATAACCCAGGGCCTGCCAAAAGTGGAACAAGTGTTAGAAGTGCGCTCAATTAATTCAATATCGATGAACCTAGAAAGAAGAGTTGACGGTTGGAATGCGCGTATAACACGAACTCTGGGAATTCCTTGGACATTTTTGGTTGGTGCTGAGCTAACTATAGTGCAAAGTCGGATCTCTTTGGTTAATAAGATCCAAAAGGTTTATCGATCTCAGGGGGTACAGATCCATAATAGACATCTAGAAATTATTGTACGTCAAATAACATCAAAGGTGTTGGTTTCCGAAGATGGAATGTCTAATGTTTTTTTACCTGGAGAACTTATTGGATTGTTGCGAGCGGAACGAGCAGGACGCGCTTTGGAAGAAGCGATTTATTACCAAGCCATATTATTGGGAATAACTCGAGCATCTCTTAATACTCAAAGTTTCATATCTGAAGCTAGTTTTCAAGAAACTGCTCGAGTTTTAGCAAAAGCTGCTCTCAGGAGTCGTATCGATTGGTTGAAAGGTTTGAAAGAGAATGTTGTTCTAGGGAGTATGATACCCGTTGGTACCGGATTCAAAGGATTAATGCGCTTTTCACGGCAACATAATACCATTTATTTGAAAACAAAAAAGAATAATTTATTTGGGGGGGAAGTGAGAGATATTTTGTTCTACCACAGAGAATTTTTTGATTCTTCCTCTTTCATTTCAAGGAATTTGCATGATCCCTCAGAAAAATCCTTTATTTATAGGATTTCATAATTCCTAAGTTTTCACTATTTTTGGTAGGGTTTGTTACTATTAATAGTATAGTAGTAATGTAATAAAGATACTAACGAATAAAAGAATATTAACGGCTTAGCTCGTGTAGAAACGGAAAATCTCCGGTAAAATAATAAGGTTCCATCGGAACAATTTTGTTCAGGGTACCTCGTCTCTCTTTTTTTTTAATAAGACAAGAAGAGAGAGAGAGAAGGCGTAGGAGAAATGACACGAAGATATTGGAACATTAATTTGAAAGAGATGATGGAATCCGGAGTTCATTTTGGTCATGGTACTAGAAAATGGAATCCGAGAATGGCACCTTATATCTCTGAAAAACGTAAAGGTATTCATATTACAAATCTTACTAAAACTGCCCGTTTTTTATCAGAAGCTTGTGATTTAGTTTTTGATGCAGCAAGTCAGGGAAAACAATTTTTAATTGTTGGTACCAAAAATAAAGCAGCTGATTCAGTAGCACGAGCTGCAATACGGGCTCGGTGTCATTATGTTAATAAAAAATGGCTCGGTGGTATTTTAACGAACTGGGCCACTACAGAAACGAGACTTCATAAGTTCAGAGACCTGAAAATCGAACAAAAGGCGGGGGGGCTCACCCGTCTTTCGAAAAGAGACGCGGCCGTGTTGAAGAGACAGTTATCCCACTTGCAAACATGTTTGGGTGGGATTAACTATATGACGGGGTTACCAAATATTGTAATAATCGTTGATCAGCAAAAAGAATATACAGCTCTCCGAGAATGTATCATTTTGGGAATTCCAACGATTTGTTTAATTGATACAAATTGTGACCCGGATCTCGCAGATCTTTCGATTCCAACGAATGATGACGCTATAGCTTCAATTCGGTTAATTCTTAACAAATTAGTATTTGCAATTTGTGAGGGACGTTCTAGCTATATACGAAATCCTTGATTAATTTTAATATTTAATAATAATAAGAGATATAATTTCTTTTTTGAATTCCCGAGATTTATGTAATCGCTTTCTATTCCTGAATCGTATAACATAAAAATCACAGAAAACATATGATAAAAATCGTTGTGGATTTTCTGTGATTAGTTGTTATCAAAAAAAAAAAAATACAATTCAAGTGGGCAACTTGAAAAAGAGATGGTTGAATCAAAATAATTCCTTTTCAAATTTGATTTGTTTCAGAGGGCTATATGAATATTCTATTATGTTCCATCAGCACACTAAAAGGATTCTACGATCTATCTGGTGT